ATCTTTATTCTCGTCCGATTAATTAGTTCTGCAAAAGAACTATCAGACTGTGTGGTGAATACTTTGATCAATGAATATTCGATTCTTTCTTCAATATGGAATCGATTCACAACAATTTTTCCGTTTTTCATAAAAAAATACAGATTCAGGTCGTCATTAATCATTTGATAGAGTATTTCAGTACGTATACGTATGTATATACGTATATCCTTCATCTTTTCGAAAGTTTCAACGGAAGGATTCCTCTACCAACGTAACACAGTCAATTCCATTTGTTAGAACTCTATTTGTTAGAACAGCTTCCATTGAGTCTCTGCACCTATCCTTTTTCACCTTCTGGGCCTTTGTTTGTTTTTKGAAAACAGGATTTGGCTCAGGATTGCCCATTTTTATTAATTCCAGGGTTTCTCTGAATTTGAAAGTTATCACTTAGTAGGTTTCCATACCAAGGCTCAATCCAATTAAGTCCGCAGCGTCTACCAATTTCGCCATATCCCCCCTTTTTTTTGAGACTAGGATCTCATTTTTATTGAGATGTCGTTCTCTTTTTTATTTCATTTCTACTTCCTATCTCGAAAAAGTTTTTCTCCTCTTTTATTTCTTGGCTATATTCTTTCATCTTCTATAGGAAACCCGTACTCGTATTTGGTCCAATCAGAAACGATTCTATCATTTCTGTATCCGCAATTCAATATAGATAGATATATACCACGTATATATGTCTCTCTTCTGCTCGTTTTTCCCATGCAATTTGGAATACTTGAACGGTCGATTCTTTTTTTCGTCYGAGCTTCCATCTTTACGAATCAGAGCGCAAGAATGTCTCATTATTTAGAAAATTCCATTTAGAAATAGAAATATATATGATATGGAATAAAATAGAGAAGTGTAATAAAAAGACTTTCAAATATCATTTGAAAGCAAAAACGAAAACGATTTAATCTAAAAATCTATCGAATCTAATATTAAACTATATATACTATACTTGTGCTATATAATTGTGATGTGATAAAAATAAATCGAAATTATATATCGATAGATTAATCGGTTATATTCTATGGTAAGTATGAGTATTGAATATTTCCTTTCAATTCTATATTTAGTATATTTTTTCTATATTCTCTTTTTTCTATATTCATATTCATTATAACTAGCTAATATGAAAATATGAATAGCTAAAAATATTAATTAATAGCTAAGATGACAATAGTTTATTGAATCCCTATGCGGGTAGAATTTCGATTATGTGAGCCTGCTTAGCTCAGAGGTTAGAGCATCGCATTTGTAATGCGATGGTCATCGGTTCGATTCCGATAGCCGGCTTTTCTCTATTTATTTTCTTCGAGTTTTTACATGATTGAGAATGTTACTTTGAAATCCGAAATCAAAGAATATTTTAGTGAAAATCTATTTTTTATCTTATAGGAACTTCCAACCATGTCATGAAAAAAATCCCCTTTTATCTATTTTTTTATCTATATAGAATCTCTATATTCTATTCTATATAGTATATATAATTCTATATAGTATATATATATATATATATAGAATAGAAAGGTCTGGATTATATATAGAATAGAAGGGTCTGGATATTTGTCCCATTCATCTAATTATTCTTTAGAGTACAAGTACCCTACTTCCGTAAACTTCGCTTTATTTATCATTTAGTTCAGTTTTAGCTTAGGTTTATTCTGTAAAATGAAATTTCATCAATAAGAATTCAATATAAATAAGAATAAGGAGTCTTTATGTCGCGTTACCGGGGACCTCGTTTCAAAAAAATACGCCGCCTGGGAGCTTTACCGGGACTAACTAATAAAAGGCCTGGGGCCGGAAGTGATCTTAGAAACCAATCACGTTCCGGGAAAAAATCTCAATATCGTATTCGTCTAGAAGAAAAACAAAAGTTGCGTTTTCATTATGGTCTTACAGAACGACAATTACTTAAATATGTTCGTATCGCCGGCACAGCCAAGGGGTCAACAGGTCAGGTTTTACTCCAATTACTTGAAATGCGCTTGGATAACATCCTTTTTCGGTTGGGTATGGCTCCGACTATTCCCGGAGCCCGTCAATTAGTTAACCATAGACATATTTTAGTCAATGGTCGTATAGTAGATATACCAAGTTATCGCTGCAAACCCCGAGATATTATTACGGCGAGGGATGAACAAAACTCTAGAGCTCTGATTCAAAATTCTTTCGATTCATCCTCTCAGGACGAATTGCCAAAACATTTGACTCTTCAACCATTCCAATATAAAGGATTAGTAAATCAAATAATAGATAGTAAATGGGTCGGTTTGAAAATAAATGAATTGCTAGTCGTAGAATATTATTCGCGTCAGACCTAAACCTAACGAAAAAAAAAAAGAAAAAATCACAGGGGTTCGGACAATTTTGATCCCTTTCGTCGAAGTCGTCGAAGTAAATTAACCTAAGGTTAAGATAAATAATAATGGTTTGATCCGGATTTTTATCCATTTAGGTATCATAGAACGAGAGGGAGGTTTTCATTCCTTGTCTACTCTTTTCCTTTCAGTATTTTCCGTGCCACAGCAATTAGGAATAGAGAATCTATATCAAAGAAAGGTCTAACTGTTGCTGTTGCGTTGGAATATAATTTTATCTAGTGCTATTTGACTCTTTTGGTTAGTAAGATCTGTGAATTAGATGAAGGTACGGAAAGAGAGGGATTCGAACCCTCGGTAAACAAAAGCCTACATAGCAGTTCCAATGCTACGCCTTCAACCACTCGGCCATCTCTCCTACATCATGATTATGACCCAAAAACCGAGTGAATAGCGAGCCATTCCTAGTAGATTATTGCATAGGAACGACCAATCAATTCTAATTCTAACTAGAAAAATAGATCAATTTTCATCAAAGTAAAAGAAAGATCTTTCTTTTGAGGTTCTGCGGATAAATAAATAGAAAATATGAAAACTGTTAGAAACATTCTATTCATGTTTGCAAAACCAACATTCGCCTCTTTTTCTGTTATTTTATACCGGTACCGGAGGCAATCACTAAATTAGAACGAATCCGCTGATTGATGGGTCTATTTTTTGCACTTCGATTAATGGATCTCTTTAGATCACGATTCTATTTAGACTATGATTCCATATCTTAATAATTCTCAAATTCCTTTCCAGTCCAGTTTTAGAGTTCTCCCTGAACAACAAACCCTACCCTATAAGATCTATTATAAAAGATCTATTCTAAATATTAAATATTCAGAAAAATTATATATAGAGTTGATTGTATAGTGTCCTATGACAAAACAATCGGGTTTTTACATCGCAGAATGGTTATTCGATCCTTTTTCTTCTTTGGATGAGAATTAAATAAAAAAATTTTCGTTATTCTAATCTGTAACTTCAATTAAATTGGAATACTTTCTTTTGTTGGTATACTACTCCATTTACATTAGGATGAAATCGAAGCGTACTCCAATATTTCTTTATTTGTTTTTTTCGATTCCTGTCAAAAAGGAACAATTTGAATAAATACAGGTCCCTTTTTCTTAATGAATCTGTTTTTATGTTATTTCGTACTGTACAATTATTTTCTTTGTGGGATCGGTTTACCACGAGAGGTAATGAGAATAATTATAGAATGGATTGCTACCTATGCCTAGATCGCGGATAAATGGAAATTTTATTGATAAGACCTTTTCAATTGTAGCCAATATCTTATTACGAATAATTCCGACAACTTCAGGAGAAAAAGAGGCATTTACCTATTACAGAGATGGTGCGATTTGATTCTTTTTTTATTGCTCTCAATCTTACGAGAAAGGCGCAGGATTTGGGATCGGGATAGAAATAAAAATTTTGAAAAAAATCTACGCTTGTTGAAGGTAAAGTTTGGAAATAGAACAATTCCTTCTGTCGTGTATCCTCCATTAATGCAACCTCGGATGCTATGGTTTAATTGTCGACTCTAGTATTGAGCGAAAGGCTACACCTATAGGTTCTGTATTTACAGGTCAACCCTACTCCACCAGTACCAATAGGCCACATAGGGGAAGAAGCACTACACCTAGGAATCAACAACAACAACACGAAAACTTTGTTATAAAGTATCCCGATCCTGATAAGGATCGTAACTAACAAGAATGGTCGGGACAACAAACATCCGTCTCGTTTGTATTTTGGATACCTGTATAACCATCGAAGGCTGTTGAAGTGACTAATTCCTGGAAATTCTGAGGCGTTTAGAACAAATAAATTGTTGGAGTTATATTTTCTATCTAGTATCAACACGTTTGATCTTAAGAAAAGATCTCTCGCAGTAAGGTTGGCTAGAGATTTCTTGTAAAAACACTAGCCCTGCTCAGTTCATAATGATAATAAATATTTTCCTCTTTTTTGTTTTTGATTCCCTGTTTTATTTTCATTATGCACATAAAAGAGGAGCCGTATGAAATGAAAATCTCATGTACGGTTCTGGAACGGAGATTCTTTGAATTGAATGACGACCGTAACGGATGTCAGCTCAATCCGAAGGAAATTATGCGGAAGCTTTACAGAATTATTATGAAGCTATGCGACTAGAAATTGATCCCTATGATCGAAGTTATATACTCTATAACATAGGACTTATCCACACAAGTAACGGAGAACATACGAAAGCTCTGGAATATTATTTTCGAGCGCTAGAGCGAAATCCGTTCTTACCACAAGCTTTTAATAATATGGCTGTGATCTGTCATTACGTGCGACTATCTCCACTATAGAAAGAAAAAAGGAAAGAGGGATTAAATCCGCTAGTAAATACTAGAAACAAAAAGGGCTTTCTACATATGAATCGTCTAAAACAACGATTTTTATCAGCTGTAGCAAAGAAAGAAACTTCATAGAAGTTGAAATTTAAAGTGAAGAAAGAGATATGCCTAGCTGTTTTATTCTATGGATAAAGAATCTAATTGATAGAGCAAGCATCGTAAAGATCAATTAGCGAGGTTTTGGGCCGAGACAATAATAACTGCTTACTAA